TTTTTGGGATCCGGTCTTATATTAGGAGGCATAGGGGTAGTATTACTTACCAACCCAATTTATTCTGCTTTTTCGTTGGGATTGGTTCTTGTTTGTATATCCTTATTCTATATTCTATCAAACTCTCATTTTGTAGCTGCCGCACAGCTCCTTATTTACGTGGGAGCTATAAATATCTTAATTATATTTGCTGTCATGTTCATGAACGATTCAGAATATTACAAAGATTTTCATCTTTGGACCGTTGGGGATGGCGTTACTTTGTTGGTTTGTACAGGTATTTTTGTTTCACTAATGACTACTATTCTGGATACGTCATGGTACGGGATTATTTGGACTACAAGATCAAACCAAATTATAGAGCAAGATTTGATAAGTAACAGTCAACAAATTGGAATTCATTTATCAACAGATTTTTTTCTTCCATTTGAACTCATTTCGATAATTCTTTTAGCTGCTTTGATAGGCGCAATTGCTGTGGCCCGCCAGTAATAAATCTTTCGAACTAGTAACCGAAATCAAAATGAAACTTTGTTCTGTGTTATCACATCCATTTCCCCTCACTTCAATCTTATTTGAAGATTGTTTATGTCTAAAATAGAGATTCTTTTTTTTGATCTATTGCCAATAGATTCCCTTATTCAGTACTTTTTTTTATTCTAGTCACTTAAACTCATTAAATTGTTTTTCATCTTGAAATGAATCAAAATTGATAAGGAGTTGGTCAATGATGCTCGAACATGTACTTGTTGTGAGTGCCTATTTATTTTCTATCGGTATCTATGGATTGATCACAAGTCGAAATATGGTTAGAGCCCTTATGTGTCTTGAACTTATACTGAATGCAGTTAATATAAATTTCGTAACATTTTCTGATTTTTTTGATAGTCGCCAATTAAAAGGAAATATTTTTTCAATTTTTGTTATAGCTATTGCAGCCGCTGAAGCAGCTATTGGACCAGCTATTGTTTCCGCAATTTATCGTAACAAAAAATCAACTCGTATAAATCAATCGAATTTGTTAAATAAGTAGTAGTGTATTAATCATAGAAATTCTAATATTTATCAAGTCAAATTAACATGGATGATACATAACGTATTGATCGTGTTTACAAAAAATGCAAGAAATCAAAGTATCTTGGACCTCTCGTATGAGTCGATCTGGAAGCAGATTGATTAGAAAAATTCTGGTAAATCATTGATTCATCTGGTGTCTAAATATATGTATAATTCATTTACAAGTTTACTAGATCGAAAATTTATGATGTTCAAAAATTTATATATCCAATGTCACATTCAGTAAAGATTTATGATACATGTATAGGGTGTACTCAATGTGTCCGAGCCTGTCCCACAGATGTATTAGAGATGATACCTTGGGACGGATGTAAAGCTAAGCAAATTGCTTCTGCTCCAAGAACAGAAGACTGTGTTGGTTGTAAGAGATGTGAATCCGCCTGTCCAACGGATTACTTGAGTGTTCGAGTTTATTTATGGCATGAAACAACTCGAAGCATGGGCCTAGCTTATTGATCCCTTTCCAAAATCCCACCTGAATATATTTGATTTTTTTTTTACCGACAAAAATCCCCCTGCTCGAAAAATCAAATATATAATTATATATTTGATTTTTCGAGCACGGACTTTTCTGGTCCAAGTGTATCTTGTTTTTACTACGAATTATTTTCCTTGGTTAACAATAGTGGTAGTTTTGCCAATATTCGCGGGTTCCTTAATTTTCTTTCTTCCTCATAGAGGAAATAAGATGATTAGGTGGTACACTATATTTATATGCACCGTAGAACTCCTTCTAATAACTTGTGCATTCTATTATCATTTCCAATTGGACGATCCATTAATGCAACTGACGGAGGATTATAAATGGATCAATCTTTTTGATTTTTACTGGAGATTGGGAATAGATGGACTTTCTATAGGACCTATTTTGCTGACAGGATTTATCACCACTTTAGCTACTTCAGCGGCTCGGCCGGTTACTCGAGATTCCCGATTATTCCATTTCCTGATGTTAGCAATGTATAGTGGTCAAATAGGATCATTTTCTTCTCGAGACCTTTTACTTTTTTTCATCATGTGGGAGTTAGAATTAATTCCGGTTTATCTACTTCTATCCGTGTGGGGGGGAAAAAAACGTTTATATTCAGCTACAAAGTTTATTTTGTACACTGCAGGAAGTTCCGTTTTTTTATTAATGGGAGTTCTGGGTATCGGTTTATATGGTTCCAATGAACCAACATTCAATTTTGAAATATCAGCTAATCAATCTTATCCAGTAGTACTGGAAATAATATTCTATATTGGATTTCTTATTGCTTTTGCTGTCAAATCACCGATTATACCTTTACATACATGGTTACCAGACACCCATGGAGAGGCACATTATAGTACTTGTATGCTTCTAGCCGGAATATTATTAAAAATGGGAGCCTATGGATTGGTTCGGATCAATATGGAATTATTGTCCCGCGCTCATTCTATATTTGCTCCCTGGTTGATGATAGTAGGCACACTTCAAATAATCTATGCAGCTTCAGCATCTCCCGGTCAACGTAATTTAAAAAAAAGAATAGCCTATTCCTCCGTATCTCATATGGGTTTCATAATTATAGGAATTGGCTCTATAAGTGATATGGGCCTCAATGGAGCCATTTTACAAATAATATCTCATGGCTTTATTGGCGCTGCACTCTTTTTCTTGGCGGGAACGAGTTTTGATAGAATACGTCTTGTTTCTCTCGACGAAATGGGCGGAATGGCGATCCCAGTTCCAAAAATATTCACGACTTTCAGTATCTTATCGATGGCTTCCCTTGCATTACCGGGGATGAGTGGCTTTGTTGCAGAATTAATAGTATTTTTTGGACTAATTACCAGCCAAAATCTTTTTTTAATAACAAAAATACTAATTACATTTGTAATGGCAATTGGAATGATATTAACTCCTATTTATTCATTATCTATGTTACGCCAAATGTTCTATGGATACAAGTTTTTTAATGCTCCAAACTCTTATTTTTTTGATTCTGGACCGAGAGAGTTATTTGTTTCGATCTCTATCCTTTTACCTGTAATAGGTATTGGTATTTATCCGGATTTCGTTTTCTCACTATCCGTTGACAAGGTCGAAGATATTATATCTAATTATTTTTATAGATAATTATAGTAATTATAGATAATTATTAAAAAAATTAATAAAATAAAAAATCAAACATCAATCTTATACTATAATAAGAATAAGATGTTTAAAAAATTCGTTGTACAATTACAAAAAACAAATATTTTTTCTTCTCTTAAGTTTATTTTTAACTTATTTAACTTAAACTTAAGTTAAAAATAAAAATGAATTATACTTTTAACCAGATATGTTTGGCCTTTGTAAGAACCTTTTGAATCAAACTAGTGATTCAAAAGGTTCTCGATGGCTTACACGACGTTTTCTTATATATATGCTGTCCCATGTTTATTTGTGTTCATTAGGTTCTTTCTTCAGTTAGATGTTAGGGTAAATGAACCATAACTATGTAGCCCTATTCCTAATAGATTGACCCCAAAATAGCATATCCAAATTATAAGAAATCCCATAGAGGCTACAATTGCAGAATTTACAACCTCAAAATCTTTATTTGTTCGAATATGTAAATAAATCGCGAATACGGTCCAAGTAATAAATGCCCAAGTTTCTTTCGGATCCCAATTCCAATATGAGCCCCATGCCTCATTTGCCCATACTGCTCCCGAAAGAATACCTATGGTTAAAAAGATAAAACCTATACCAATAATACGATAACTCCAATGATCCAATTGTTGAATCAATTGAGACCTATAATAATTCCTAGAAGAAATTAAGGAAGTGTTCCATAAAACATTGTTTCTTTCGTTCATGTATTGGATCTCATCAAAACAAAACGACTCATTATTGCTTTTCTCAAAAATACTTATGACTTTGCGAGATGTAATGACTATAAGAGCTACTGATAATAATGATCCACATAAAAGAGATGCATAGCCCAATACCATCATACTTACATGCATCATTAACCAATGAGATTGGAGAGCGGGTACTAATAGTACGGATTGATGCATTTCGGTTAAAAAACCAGAAGTAGCAAAGCCTTGGGTAAAAATAACACTTGGCGCGGTTATTGCGCTTAAAGGGTTTTTTTTTTTTTTTAAATACGGAACCATATGAATAATGGACAAACTCCATGAAAGAAAAATTAATGATTCGTATAAATCACTTAAAGGTAAATGCCTTGAATAAATCCAACGAGTAACTAATAATCCTGTTATACAGACAAAAGTGGTTTTTATGCCTTTTTCTGATGAATCATATAGTTCTGCGCTTTCATTAACTAATAAGATTATCAAACGAATTGAAATTATAATTGAAACAACCGAAAAGGATATATGAGTTAATATATGCTCTAAAATGGAAAATATCATAAAAAATTATAAAAAAAGAGGAGAATCTCCCAATTATAGAAATGGAAATCGGGAATTGAATTCATTATAGGACTTACTCTTTTATAAGATGCCATGCCGCCACTCGGACTCGAACCGAGATGCTCTAGCACTGCTTCCTAAGAGCAGCGTGTCTACCGATTTCACCATAGCGGCTTTTCGAAATCATAATAACCTATTTTTATTCAATTGTCGAGGTTAAAGTACTCAATCATTCAATATTTTTGAGTTTTATTTTATAAGAAACATTGAAATTCATGAATAAAGAAATTGATGAATCAAAACTCGTTTAAAAAATAGTGATTTGAACCTAGTTACAATAATAATCCTTATTTTTTATTATTTTATTTAATATTTAGATTTATAGTGTCTATTTTATTTAACGTAACATTAACAATGGAGTTCTTTTAGTTTATACTCTCCTAAAATGGAACTTTTCTAACTACATAGTTTTTACCGCAATTCAATGTTCTTTTTTTCTTTTTATTATTTTTTTTATGACCAAAATTTATACATTTCTCGTATAAAATATCCATTGATAAAAGCTTCTTGTCGCATTTAGGTGGATATTTTATACGAGGGATATAAGGGATATATAAGGATAAGGATTATATATATTGATAATGATTTTTTAAAATGAGTGTTCCGAAGATTCCAAAACAAGTTTTAAACTTAAAAAATTAGTTTCAACGGATCATTAATTTGGATTAAAGATCTTATATTATCTTATGTTTGCTCTTTTCGAATAAATATTTGTTCTTTCCTATTTGAAAATCATTTCTATATATAGATATAATAATTTAATAGATATAATAATTTATATATAAAAAGATTATTCTATATAAATTATTATAAATTCTAAACGAAATTCAAAACTAGACTCTTTTTAGAGTCAGAGATAGATCCAGATTATTCCAATGTTTAATTATTTATTTCTTGTTATCCAAAAAAACTTTTTGAATTCCCTGTAGAAAGAGATTTCGCTAATGAAAAAACTTTTAATGCTACCCAATACCCCTTCCTTTTCCAAATATTATTACGAATTCGTTTTTTTGATATGGAAGTACGTTTTTTTGGAACTGCCATTAAAAAATTATGATAGGGTATTCAGTTCTATAGTTGGATGTGAAAGACATCTATTGTTCAAAACCAATTGTTTTTTACTATATAATATATAATTCTCTATAATATATAATTCTCTCTTTATTGTCTAAATTCGACTCTTTTCATAAAAAATATAAAAATATAAACCAAAGCGGTTGTGTCTTTATGTTGTTTATTTTCGTCATGCTATATTTATACATGTAATAAAATACATCAAAAAGTTTAAGAAATAAGAAACCAACCTTTTATTTTTGAATTTAATAAAAAAACGTTAATAATCTTTTTTTTATATTAATTGCTTAATTGGTCAAGCTCAAAAAAAGAGTGCACCTAATGAAAATTGTAAAATTAAAATGAGACTAGTAGTTAATCTGTTAAAGTATACATCATTTTTTATATTTTTATATAAAATAAAAAATAAGTCCTTTTATTTTTGTAATTCCTTCACTCAATTAAAAAACTTCATTGGTTAATGATTCTGAATAAACGAACTAAAAAAAAAAAGAACTCTTTTTTTTTCTGGGGTTAAGTTATGGACTGTGTCTGTCTTTTATGAATTCTATTAAAATAACATATTCTTTTTGGTGTAATTATTTGTCCTTACTCTCTCTAGAGATTCAAATATTGTATTATGTAAATTGTAATAAGAATTGAGATTTTTATTTTTTTTTTTGTAGTTTCATAAAATCTTACTTAAAAAAGATAAGTATTTATTTTTCAATGGTAACTTGGTCATCTCATTTGACCAATTCTAACTTCTTGATTTGAAATATCTTTTTTGTTTGAAGTATTTGGAAAAGATTTAGAATAATTAAGAATAAAAGATATTTATTTTAGTTTTACATATCTTATCTTAATTTTTTTTATTAACTGACTCCTTTCAAAAAAAATAAGAGCTGATGAATCAGAAACAGTTAACTAAGAATAAAAGATTTTTATTTGTTTTTATGGAATATACATACCAATATTCATGGATCATACCTTTCATTCCAGTTATAATTCCTATGTTAATAGGGGTGGGACTTCTCCTTTTTCCGAAGGCAACAAAAGATCTTCGCCGCATGTGGGCTTTTCCTAGTGTTTTATTGTTAAGTATAGTTATGATTTTTTCAGCCAATCTGTCTATTCAGCAAATAAATAACAGTTATATCTATCAATATGTATGGTCTTGGACCATCAATAATGACTTTTCTTTAGAGTTCAGCTACTTGATCGATCCACTTACTTCTATTATGTTAATCTTAATTACTACTGTTGGAATTATGGTTCTTATTTATAGTGACAATTATATGTCTCATGATCAAGGATATTTGAGATTTTTTGCTTATATGAGTTTTTTCAATACTTCAATGTTGGGATTAGTGACTAGTTCTAATTTGATACAAATTTATATTTTTTGGGAATTAGTTGGAGTGTGTTCTTATCTATTAATAGGTTTTTGGTTCACACGAACGATTGCCGCGAATGCTTGTCAAAAAGCGTTTGTAACTAATCGTGTAGGGGATTTTGGTTTATTATTAGGAATCTTAGGTCTTTATTGGATAACGGGCAGTTTCGAATTTCGGGATTTGTTTGAAATATTCAATAGTTTGATTTATAATAATGAAGTTCATTTTTTATTTGTTACTTTGTGTGCCTTCTTATTATTTTCTGGTGCAATTGCTAAATCCGCTCAATTCCCCCTTCACATATGGTTACCTGACGCTATGGAAGGACCTACTCCTATTTCAGCTCTTATACATGCTGCTACTATGGTAGCAGCAGGAATTTTTCTTGTCGCTCGGCTTCTTCCTCTTTTCATGGTTATACCTTACATAATGAATATAATCGCTTTAATAGGTATAATAACATTACTATTAGGAGCTACTTTAGCTCTTGCTCAAAAAGATATTAAGAGAAGTTTAGCCTATTCTA